GAAACAAGTCAAGAAATAATTAAAAAAAAAAATCAAAATCCAATTGAGTTTATTTCGACTATAAAAAAGTCACTTTATAATATTAGTAACAGTAAGACAAATTCACATATTTTTTATGACTTATCGTACTTATCACAAGCATATGTATTTTACAAATTATCACAAACCCAAGTTATTAACTTGTATAAATTAAAATCATTTCTTCAATATCAAGGAATCCCTTTTTTTCTTAAGCCTGAAATAAAGGATTCTTTTGAAACACAAGGAATAGTTCATTCTAAATTAAGGGATAACAGACTTCCGAGTTCTGAAATGAATCAATGGAAAAACTGGTTAAGAGGGCATTATCAATACGATTTATCTCAGATCAGATGGTCTAGATTAATACCACAACAATGGCGGAATAGAGTTTATCAACGTCGTATGGTTAAAAGGAAAAATTTCAGCAAATGGAATTTATATGAAAAAGACCAATTAATTGATTACAAAAAAGAAAATATTTTGGAAGTCTATTCATTATTGAATCAAAAAGATAATTTTCAAAAATACTATAAATATGATCTTTTATCATATAAATCTATTAATTCTGAAAATAAAAAGGACTCATTTATTTCTAGATCGCCGTTTGAAGGAAATAAGAATCAAGAGATTTCTTATAATTACAACACATATAAAGACACTTTTTTTGATATGCTGAGGAGTATCCCTATCAATAATTATCTAGGAAAGGGCGATATTCTATATATGGAAAAAACTCCCGATAGGAAATATTTGGATTGGAAAATTATCAATTTTGATCTTAGACAAAAAGTCGATATTGAGGCCTGGATCACAACCGTTGCCAATAGTAATCAAAATACTCAGATTGTTACTAACAATTATCAAATAATTGATAAAAAAAATATTTTTGATCTTATGATTCCAGAAATGAATTTACCAAACTCCCCAAAAGTCTTTTTTGATTGGATGGGGATGAATGAAAAAATACTAAAGCGTCCCATATTGAATCTGGAACTTTGGTTCTTCCCAGAATTTTTGTTACTTTATAATACATATAAAACGAAATCTTGGTTTATACCAAGCAAATTACTTCTTTTAAATTTGAATCGAAATGAAAATAGTAATGAAAATAGTAATGAAAATAAAAATCAAAAGATTAATGAAAAGCAAAAGGGAAGTTTTTTGATACCATCGAATAAAAAAATAAAGAATCGAAATCAAGAAGAAAAAAAAACCACAAGCCAAGGGGATCTTGGATCCGTTCTTTCAAACCAACAAAAAGATATTGAAGAAGATTATGCGAGATCGGACATGAAAAAAGGTAAAAAGAAAAAACAATACAAAAGTAACACGGAAGCAGAACTAGATTTGTTCCTGAAACGTTATTTGCTTTTTCAATTGAGATGGGACGATACTTTGAATCAAAGAATTATCAATAATATTAAGGTATATTCTTTCCTGCTTAGACTAATAGATCCAAGAAAAATTTCTATATCCTCGATTCAAAGGGGAGAAATGAGTTTGGATATAATGCTGATTCAGCAGAATTTAACTCTTCCAGAATTGATGAAAAGGGGAATATTGATTATCGAACCCATTCGTCTGTCTGTAAAAAACGACGGACAGTTTATTATGTATCAAACCATCGGTATTTTGTTGGTTCATAAGAGTAAGCACCAAACTAATCAAAGATACCGAGAGCAAAGATATGTTGCTAAGAATAATTTTGATGAATCTATTCCACCACATGAAAGAATAACAAGAAATAGAGACAAAAATCATTTGGATTTGCTTGTTCCTGAAAATATTTTCTCATTTAGGCGTCGTAGAAAATTAAGAATCCTAATTTGTTTCAATTCAAAGAATAGGAATGATGTAGATAGAAATCCTGTATTTTGCAACGAAAATAATAGCAGCCAAGTTCTAGGTGACAGTAATAACCTTGATAGAGAGACAAATCAATTAATGAAATTGAAGTTCTTTCTTTGGCCTAATTATCGATTAGAAGATTTAGCTTGTATGAATCGCTATTGGTTTGATACCAATAATGGCAGTCGTTTCAGTATGTTAAGGATACATTTGTATCCACGATTGAAAATTCGTTGATAGTACATTTTTCCTATATATCCTCTACTATTACTATATAGGATATATGAAAGCAAATAAATACACACATCACACGTCCTGTCTTACATTTCATTCTAAATATCCAATACTAAATGAATAATGTATCAATTCGATCTAGAAATGAATCAACAGAACCCTCTTCATTTTAGGTCTAAATTCTTCGCTTTTGTGAATACGAAAATGTGCCAATCCTTTTCTCTCCCTATCTAAATCTAATTTTCAATTGGATTGATTCATTTGAATTGATAAAATTAGGAGTTCATAAAGAAATTTGAATTAGATTATTGTATATACCACATTAAAATGAATGACATTATTATTACTGATCGGTAAAATCCATATCTGTAAAAAGGGAGAGGAGGCTTTTTTTTATGGTAAGAAATTCATTCATTTCGGTTATTTCTCAAAAAGAAAATGAAGAAAACAGAGGGTCTGTTGAATTTCAAGTATTCAGTTTCACCACTAAGATAAGGAGACTTACTTCACATTTGGAATTGCACAAAAAAGACTATTCATCTCAGAGAGGTTTGCGAAAAATTTTGGGAAAACGTCAACGATTACTGGCTTATTTGTCAAAAAAAAATAGAGTACGTTATAAAGAATTAATTGATCGGTTGGATATTCGAGAGACAAAAACTCGTTAATTTAAAGAGTGATATCATTTGAACTTATGCGTTTAAATTTTGATGAACTTCTTTTTACTTTCAGCAATTCATGGAAGAATGACTCGGTAAAAAACTTATGATTGCACCAACTACAAGAAAAGACCTCATGATAGTCAATATGGGTCCTCACCACCCATCAATGCATGGTGTTCTTCGACTTATCGTTACTCTCGATGGTGAAGATGTTATTGATTGTGAACCAATATTGGGTTATTTACACAGAGGAATGGAGAAAATTGCGGAAAACCGAACAATTATACAATATTTGCCTTATGTAACACGTTGGGATTATTTAGCTACTATGTTCACAGAAGCAATAACCGTAAATGGACCCGAACAACTAGGAAATATTCAAGTACCTAAAAGGGCTAGCTATATCAGAGCCATTATGTTGGAGTTGAGTCGTATAGCTTCCCATTTGTTATGGCTTGGTCCTTTTATGGCAGATATTGGGGCACAGACCCCTTTCTTCTATATTTTTCGAGAACGAGAATTGATATATGACCTATTCGAAGCTGCCACCGGTATGCGAATGATGCATAATTATTTTCGTATCGGAGGAATAGCTGCTGATCTACCTCATGGATGGATAGATAAATGTTTGGATTTTTGCGATTATTTTTTAACAGGAGTTGCTGAATATCAAAAGCTTATTACACGGAATCCTATTTTTTTAGAACGAGTTGAGGGCGTAGGCATTATTGGAGGAGAAGAAGCACTAAATTGGGGTTTATCAGGACCAATGCTACGAGCTTCCGGAATACAATGGGACCTTCGTAAAGTTGATCATTATGAGTGTTACGACGAATTTGATTGGGAGGTTCAATGGCAAAAAGAAGGGGATTCATTAGCTCGTTATTTAGTACGAATCAGTGAAATGACAGAATCCATAAAAATTATCCAACAGGCTCTGGAAGGAATTCCAGGGGGGCCCTTTGAGAATTTAGAAATCCGACGCTTTGATAGAGTAAAAGATACTGAATGGAATGATTTTGAATATCGATTTATTAGTAAAAAACCTTCTCCAACTTTTGAATTGTCCAAACAAGAACTTTATGTAAGAGTAGAAGCACCAAAAGGAGAATTGGGAATTTTTCTGATAGGAGATCAGAGTGTTTTTCCTTGGAGATGGAAAATTCGCCCACCGGGTTTTATCAACTTGCAAATTCTGCCTCAGTTAGTTAAAAGAATGAAATTGGCTGATATTATGACGATACTAGGTAGTATAGATATCATTATGGGAGAAGTTGATCGTTGAAATGATAATTGATAATACAACAGAACTACAAGCCATCCATTCGTTTTCCAGATTGGAATTCTTAAAAGAAGTCTATGGGATCATATGGGTGCTTGTCCCTATTTTGACTCTTGTATTAGGAATCACACTAGGTGTACTAGTAATTGTTTGGTTAGAAAGAGAAATATCTGCAGGGATACAACAACGTATTGGACCTGAATACGCCGGCCCCTTGGGAATTCTTCAAGCTCTAGCAGATGGGGTAAAACTACTTTTCAAAGAGAATCTTTTTCCATCTAGAGGGGATACTCGTTTATTCAGTATCGGACCATCCATAGCAGTCATATCCATTTTACTAAGTTATTCAGTAATTCCTTTTGGTTATCGCCTTATTCTAGCCGATCTTAGTATTGGTGTTTTTTTATGGATCGCTGTTTCAAGTCTTGCTCCCGTTGGACTTCTTATGTCGGGATATGGATCAAATAATAAATATTCCTTTTTAGGTGGTTTAAGAGCTGCTGCTCAATCAATTAGTTATGAAATACCATTAACTCTATGTGTATTATCAATATCTCTACGTGTGATTCGGTGAGACATAAAATTTCCCCTATTTCTTTTCTTTATAGTAAGAAAGTTAAATGAGTATAATATATATATTTTATTTTTTTATTCAGAATTCGGGTTGATGAACTAAACCAGATAGTTATATGAGTGAAATAAAACGGCTTTTGAATTTGCAGTTAAAGGGATTGAATCTCATTTCCTATGTACAAGAATGAAATGAAAGTAAATATAAGCAAAGCAGTCGAGACTGTTTACCCCAAGATTGGTTGATTAGGCATCATGGCTTGAAACGGGTTCAAAAGATCAACTGTATGGAGTTTTTACTATCTATTAACATAGATGTATTACCATAATGGAAGGTTAACAAAAATGAGTGGATGGTTAGGAAGACCAAGATACGCAAAGGA